TTCATTTTTTTTTCTTGCTTGTCGATGTATAACCCTGCCCCACTTCTTTAAATTCCTGTACCTGTAATCTATAGGGGCTTTGATCCTTTATTTGTTTTGGACTAGAAAATCAACTAAAGATTAGATAAAATGAAAATTCAAGGGGTTGGTTTCTAATTCTAATAATTAATTAAGGAAATTCTCGTATTGTCCCAAGTCAATTGAATCCAAAACCCATCAATTGCATTTTTGTTGCATACGCATAATTGTCGAAGATATTTTTTTGTAATGATAATGTGATCCCCCCCCTTTTTGCTTTTTATTTTAAGGAATTAATTTCCAGTAACAAGAAAAGGAAGAATAGTTTTGGATCAATTAAAAAGAACAACAAATAATAAAAAAATAATAATACTAAATATTTGTAATGCGTGCATTGTTTTGTTGTATTCAATTCAAAGGTTTTTTCTTTCTTTAACTAACTACAAAGATTATGGGTTTTTCACTCTATTTTCTATATAATCTCGAAAGAAAAAAACCTAAAACCTAGAAAGGAAACGATAATAGAAATTGCTAATTACAAGTTTTAAAAATCTAGTTAAAATAAATTAATATTTTTTTTACTGATCTCGTTCTCCGTGTAGGATACCTCTTTTTGGTCTCATTCGATAGATTAAATGAAGAAAACTGCTCTACTATATTAATCTACTTTATTCAAATTGAAATAAATTCAATTTGAATAAAGTGGAAGGGGGCGTATTCTAGGTTCTAAGGTCACTTAAAAAAAAAAAAAAAAAAGAATCAAACAATTTAAAATTTTTACATATTTAGTCAAAAAAAGTTCTATGTTTTGACTGAAGTTATATAATAGAGTTCTTTTTTTTATGTATTATTTTTTTATGATTAATTTCTTAAAGAGTTTTTCAATGAGTCAGTTACGTGAATTCTGAATCCTGGGATGGTGCAGATGCCAAAGACGATGAATTAAGTTCATTTTCTTTTTTTTTATTTTTGTTCATACCACCGATAATGATTGCTAACTCACAAATTTTCAATTAAATTTTTGGATTCTTGGCACTAGTAGTTTTATCTATCTCTTTCATTTTTTTTTTTGAAACTTAGGTAAGTACTTTAGAAACGTATGTATAAAAAAAATCTTTTATTGAGTCCCTTCATGCCTACTATAACTAGTTATTTCGGTTTTCTACTAGCAGCTTTAACTATAACCTCAGTTCTATTTATTGGTCTAAGCAAAATACGACTTATTTGAAATTAATTGAATGAAGATTTTTTTATAAAAAAGGATTTCTATGGTATTTCATATGTTCGATAGTTCCTTACCGTGTTAATTATCCAATTTTAGTCATTGAGATTCATCGGCAATACAGATTAAGAGCTAGGAATAGATAGTACCTTTCTTTTCTCCCTTTCAAAAATGAAAACAAAAGAAAATTGAAATGATTGAAGTTTCTTTATTTGGAATCGTCTTAGGTCTAATTCCTATTACTTTGGCTGGATTATTCGTAACTGCTTATTTACAATACAGACGTGGTGATCAGTTGGACTTTTGATTAATTAACATCTCTTTTTTTTTTACTGACCTCCTTCTTGCTTTCATATGCGGGAAGTCTAATTCAGATTGCTGCTCAATTATTTGCGAATAGTGGAATTTTCACACAATCTAATAAACAAGAGTGACATCACGCTCTGTAGGATTTGAACCTACGACATTGGGTTTTGGAGACCCACGTTCTACCGAACTGAACTAAGAGCGCTTTTCTTGTTTTTTTTTAAAAACGAAAAGGTTAGAAAGAGGACATTCTTTAACCCGAATCAATTTTGTACGTATATACTATATCATAGTATATCATAAATTTCAGAATTATATGTATGTCCAATTTTATTAAAAAAAGATAGATTTAAAATGGATCCCTCGTTACTGCTCTTCTGAGCAGTAATAGGTAGGGATGACAGGATTTGAACCCGTGACATTTTGTACCCAAAACAAACGCGCTACCAAGCTGCGCTACATCCCTTTCAATTGGTTTACAGTGTCATTGTAGAGAATTCCTGTCTTGTTTTCCACATCCTTCTTTTTTTTTATCTCATATCAGATAACAAACATATATATAATGAAAAAAAAAATGACTTTTTTAAGGCGTTTATATTTGATAATCGAAACTATATATATAATGAAAAAAAAAATGACTTTTTTAAGGCGTTTATATTTGAAAATGGAATCGATAAGATCATTCTAGTAGACAACATTTCAATTCTAATTTTGAAAATGGGGGGGGGTTACGTATACAAATACAAGAACTTCTTAACTACATGTACATCTGTAGTTATATATATTACTATATATAATGTAATACAATAAAGAAGAAAGAAGGAGGATTTCAAATGCGAGATCTAAAAACATATCTTTCCGTAGCACCGGTACTAAGTACTCTATGGTTCGGTTCGTTAGCAGGTTTATTAATAGAGATTAATCGTTTATTTCCAGATGCATTAACATTTCCCTTTTTTTAATTCTAGTTATTAATATCAGAAAAGGGTCAAAAAATTTAGAGATACGATCAACGATCGGGGACTAACCCCCCTTTTTTCTAATTCATTTTCATTCTAAAAAATGAATTAGAAAAAAAAGGGGGGGGGCGAAAGGTCATAAAAACGAGGGTTCAGGATCCAATTAAATTAGTAATAGAACAAAAAAAAGTGTTGCTAGGGAAAGAGTATCCTACGAGATACTTAAAAAAAATACTGTACAAAGATTTTAAATATAGTTTTCAAAAAATAATTGTATTGCTTATTATTTTTTTTTGATTTAATTACTAATTAATATTAATTGCAACGAAATATTTCAGAAAATTTTTTTAGTTAACAGCTTCTAGTTTTTTGGTTCTTGTTCTTTATGGATCCTAAAATGAAAATAGAAGATTGCGGTGAATCATAAATCCAAAGGAGGTTTCATGGCCAAAGGTAAAGATGTTCGAGTAACAATTATTTTGGAATGTACCAGTTGTGTTCGAAATGGTATTAAGAAGGAATCGGCGGGAATTTCCAGATATATTACTCAAAAGAATCGGCATAACACCCCTAGTCGATTGGAATTGAGAAAATTCTGTCCCTATTGTTATAAACATACAATTCACGGGGAAATCAAGAAATAGATCAAATTGAGTGCTTCTATTTGAGTGCTTCTATGTCAACTTTTTTTTAAGAACAGGAATAATGAGAGTCTCCACGTATTATTACATATATATAAATATAAACAAATAAATCAATAGGAAAGAAATCTAATCCTATATTGTTAATTCTATATAGAAACTCTATCCTATATAGAAATATAAATCATTTTTATTTTGATCCAATCAAAATAGGATTTTAGAGGTAAGGAATAAAAAAATTATGAATAAATCTAAGCGACCTTTTACTAAATCCAAGCGATCTTTTCGTAGGCGTTTGCCCCCGATCCAATCGGGGGATCGAATTGATTATAGAAACATGAGTTTAATTAGTCGATTTATTAGTGAACAAGGAAAAATATTATCTAGACGGGTGAATAGAGTAACTTTAAAACAACAACGATTAATTACTATTGCTATAAAACAAGCTCGTATTTTATCTTTGTTACCTTTTCTTAATAATCAGAAACAATTTGAAAGAAGTGAGTCGACCCCTAGAACTACTAGCCTTAGAACCAGAAAAAAATAGACTTATTCTTCAATTGAATAACAATTCCAACCTAAAGGAATTCAAAAAGAGGTTAATATTTTGTTCGACAAATCTAATCAAGAATCAAAATTTGATTGTTACGTCTGTGTCTGTCATAAAAAAAAAGAAAAGAATCGTCGAAAAGAAAAAGAATAACTCTTTTTTTAACGACTATATACCCTCGTTTTGTTTTGACGACTTTTTTTATAATACTAATTTCTACTCTACCCTCCCCGAACTTATTCTCCTTAGAACTCTATTTCAAATATTTTAGTGGATTTCTTCCAATCCCCTCATTTTTTGATCTCATTCGAAATCGTATAAAGACAACTCCTATTTAATAGAGCTATTTGTGCAAGTATTTTTCGATTAAGAAGTAGTTGGTTCTTGTACAGATTGTGTATGAATCGGTTATAACTATAGAATACCCCCGCTTCGTGAATTACGGCGTTTATTCGAGTGATCCATAAACGACGAAAATCTCTTTTTCTTTTACCCCTATCTCGATGAGCCGAAACTAAAGCTCTTATTCTCTGTTGAGTCATAGTTCGTGTAAGTCGTGAATGAGCCCCTCGAAAGCTTGATGCAAATAAACGAAGTTTTGTTCTGCGCCTCCGAGCTATATATCCGCGTTTAATTCTAGTCATTGAATAAATCAAACTTTGATGAATAACTAATTCTTTTTTTAGTTATTCTTTTCCCCTTTACTAGTCATTAATAACCAAACGAATTATTCCAATGTATAAAAAAAATTCCAATGGCTTTTGCTACTCTAACCTTCCCCACCACTATTTTTTGATAGGTATTTTCCTTTGCTTTGAAAGGATAAATTGCCTTGATACGTGATATAAAAAAATAGAATAACTACAAAAAGTAGTAAATAGAAATGGATAAATAGTGGGTTCCATCGTTTCTATGGTTACTTCTAAAACGGTGAGGTCCTCTCTATACACCGGAGCTCCTTCTTTTAATTAATCAATACTATTGGTAACTTGTACAATTCACATTCTTTGGCTCTACCCCATTAATATGCCAGTAATAGGTCTTTCACAACGAGATCCACTTTATACAGTAACGGTATTTCATTTTAAAATTGATTTGGTCGTTTACCCTGTTAGTCCGTTTTTTCTTTCAAGAGTGGAATCTTTTTAATAAAAAATGGAATTTCCCCCGCTTAATGGATAACCATTTGTTATCATTGGGGGTTTTCTAAAAAATGGAGTTGATTGGATTTGCACCAATGTAAACCATAAATTTCAGACACAATAGAAGATATGAATGATCTATCTTTTTGAAATAATGAATAGAGTTCCTCGATTCTATTTTATTCACAGGTACTGATCCTTGATATTTCAAAAAGAATTTCCTTTTTGTGTTTCAGGTCTATGATCTAAACGAGTCGCACATACACCCGAGTACATGTTCCTCGTCGCTGAGGGCATCCCCGAAGCGCTGGGGATTTCGTGACATTTCGGATTGGCTGTCTTGTATTTCTAATAAGTTGTTTAATGGTTGGCATACGGAATCATATAAATAATGGGCTGGTTTAGATGGGTTCTAACCGGCTAATTATGAATTACTTCTCTTCAAGATTCTCTTCAATATTAAAAATATATATATTGAAGAGAATATGAAACTAACCCTTTAATCTAAAAAGATATAAAATTAGCAATTGTAGATTTGCATGAAATCGCTCCTATTTTTTTATTGAACCGCTACAAGATCAACAATTCCATGAGCTTGGGCTTCTGTTGCTGACATAAAAACATCCCTTTCCATGTCTTCGGATACAACCCATATGGGTTTGCCCGTTCTTTGTACATAAACCCTTGTGATGGTTTCGCGAAGTTTTAGTAGTTCTTCCGCTTCCAAGATAAATTCTCCCGTTTGTGCCTCATAAAACGAACTCGCGGGTTGATGGATCATTACCCTGATGATATAATAGAAAAGGTTCTTCTATTTCGCAGAATGAGACGAGATAACAAAAAACAGAGAAATTTGAATAACCGTACAGGCTTTTTTTGTGCATTGCATACGGCTCCACAATGGAATTTACGTTTTGACCTTTCCTTTCGGCGAAAGAAAACAAAATATAGGTTGTATTATACGCGGATCCATAAATGATCCAATTACCATCCTTCTTTTTTGTAGGAGTTACAAAAATACTATGATGGTTCCGTTGCTTTATATATCATTTTTTTTATCCGTCTATGATTCAGCAATCCCAAAGTTATCTTCCGGTGTGAAAACAAAGTTTGTGACGCTGAGATGTGCCCGAATAGGGAAGATAGCATTTGAAAAACCCCTTCCTTATCTCATACTACTCTTTCAATATATAATCTCATTTTTTAATCTAAAAAATTTCATATAGAATTCGAAGTGCCATGCTATTATTACTTAACTAATTCATATTTCCGATGGCGAAGGCATAGTATTTTTTCTCGAAAATAAAAAACTCATTGGCGCCAAGCGTGAGGGAATGCTATACGTTTGGTAATTGCTCCTCCGACTAGGATAAAGGATGCTATTGAAGCGGCCAATCCCATGCATATTGTCTGTACATCGGGTCGCACAAATTGCATAGTATCATAAATAGCCATTCCAGATATTACCCATCCACCAGGAGAGTTTATAAACAAATAAAGATCTTTGGTATCCTTTTCTATACTGAGATATATCATAAGACTAATAAGTTGATTCGAGATTTCGGTATCAACCTCTTGGCCTAAAAAAAATAATCTTTCTCGATAAAGTCGGTTGATTAGGATAAAATTTTATTCCTTAGGAGCCGTACAGGCACCTTTTGATGCATACGGTTCAACAAAAATTGTTCAAAAATCAATGTGTCGATTCTAACCCCCCGTTTTTTCAGAGAAGGCTTTTCTTTCTAACTTATAAGGGAAGGGCTTGCTCCCCTTTTAAAAGTAAAAGAAAAAAGAAGTTTTGGCCCCTTTTATTAGATATTATAATCCTATAATAAAATAATAAAACGATTGATTAGGCCCGTCAGACTAACTTGATTCATTGATATTTTTTTTCATCGAGATTCAGTTGAAATGGCGATGGTTTTTTCTTGTTCCTGAATGGGCTTCTTTCTTTTTTATTCCAATTTTTAGGTTTATGCTCTACTCCGAGTAAAAGGAAAAATTTGCCCGATTTTGATTTGCACATATAGGACAAATGAACCAAATACCGCGTATTTTTTTTTTACTACTCCTTCTTTTTTTTTTCAATTAATTTCTTTCACATGTCTTCTGTCAAATAGTCAACAAATTTTGAATTATATTATTTGATTTGATCAACAGTTTTAGATCACCCGGTTTCAATTTTTTGTATTTTTTAATAGAATTTTTTATCATAATTTTTCATATCATATTTAAGTAGTAATTATAAAAATATTATATATTAATTATCAATTGGGTTTTTGCTAAACGGAGCCTGGATACTGAATTTTATTAGTCCGATCACGTAAACCATAAAAAATTTTTGATAATCTAATATCAATCTAAATACTCCCTGCATTTAATTACACTTTATTTTTTGCGCTTCGCGTTACAAATTTTTGATAATTCAATCAATCTTTTTGGGCGAAACAGAGGATATCTCGATCGAGGGAGAAAACGGGGAAATCCCATATAGCCCAATATATCTGACAAGTCGCACTATATGTCAACCCAAGATGTATCTCCTTCCCCAGGACTTCGAAAAGGTACTTTTGGAACGCCAATAGGCATGAAATGAAAAAAAAAAGAGAATGAAGTTCTCTATTTCACTTTGATGTGGAAACGTAAGACTGGGGTTTCATTTTTTGAATAATATTATCCTTTTTTCCTACTTTATTAATATTAATCATATTTAAATTAATCATATTTAATACATAAGTTGAATAAGCTAAAATAAAATATAAAATAAAAGTAAAGTAAGAGAGAATGAATAAAAAATAAAGGAAACTTTTTACGAACGGGCTTCTGAATGGTGAACAACAATAGCTATCTTGGTTCATATAAAATAGGATTCACCCCCATTGCGTATTGGTACTTATCGGATATAGAATAGATCCGCTTCCCTTTTTTCCTATGAATCGAATTGTTCTATTATTACTAACAGAATAGAACAAATATTAATCCTTTCTCCGAAATAATTACCTAAAAAGGGGGGTCCGTAACATAGTTTTTTCCAATGCAATAAAGTTACATAGTGTCTATTTTTCGTTGATAAAGGGGTATTTCCATGGGTTTGCCTTGGTATCGTGTTCATACTGTTGTATTGAATGATCCCGGTCGTTTGCTTTCGGTTCATATAATGCATACTGCTCTGGTTGCTGGTTGGGCCGGTTCTATGGCTCTATATGAATTAGCAGTTTTTGATCCCTCCGACCCTGTTCTTGATCCAATGTGGAGACAAGGTATGTTCGTTATACCTTTCATGACTCGTTTAGGAATAACCAATTCATGGGGCGGTTGGAATATTACAGGAGGGACTATAACGAATCCGGGTCTTTGGAGTTACGAAGGGGTAGCCGCAGCACATATCGTGTTTTCTGGCTTGTGCTTCTTGGCAGCTATTTGGCATTGGGTATATTGGGATCTAGAAATTTTTTGTGATGAACGTACAGGAAAACCTTCTTTGGATTTGCCCAAGATTTTTGGAATTCATTTATTTCTTTCAGGAGTGGCTTGCTTTGGTTTTGGCGCATTTCATGTAACAGGATTATATGGTCCTGGAATATGGGTATCCGACCCTTATGGACTAACCGGAAAGGTCCAACCCGTAAATCCGGCGTGGGGCGTGGAGGGTTTTGACCCTTTTGTTCCGGGAGGAATAGCCTCTCATCATATTGCAGCAGGGACGTTGGGTATATTAGCGGGCTTATTCCATCTTAGTGTCCGTCCGCCTCAACGTCTATACAAAGGATTACGTATGGGAAATATTGAAACCGTCCTTTCCAGTAGTATTGCTGCTGTCTTTTTTGCAGCTTTTGTTGTTGCTGGAACTATGTGGTATGGTTCTGCAACTACTCCTATCGAATTGTTTGGTCCTACTCGTTATCAATGGGATCAGGGATACTTTCAACAAGAAATATATCGAAGAGTTAGTGCTGGACTAGCCGAAAATCAAAGTGTATCAGAAGCTTGGTCTAAAATTCCTGAAAAATTAGCTTTTTATGATTATATTGGTAATAATCCAGCAAAAGGGGGGTTATTCCGAGCGGGTTCAATGGACAATGGGGATGGAATAGCTGTTGGATGGTTAGGACACCCTGTCTTTAGAAATAAAGAAGGGCGTGAACTTTTTGTACGCCGTATGCCTACTTTTTTTGAAACATTTCCGGTTGTTTTGGTAGACGGAGACGGAATTGTTAGAGCTGACGTCCCATTTAGAAGGGCAGAATCTAAATATAGTGTCGAACAAGTAGGTGTAACTGTTGAGTTTTATGGTGGTGAACTCAATGGAGTGAGTTATAGTGATCCAGCAACTGTGAAAAAATATGCTAGACGGGCTCAATTGGGTGAGATTTTTGAATTAGATCGTGCTACTTTGAAATCCGACGGTGTTTTTCGTAGCAGTCCAAGAGGTTGGTTTACTTTTGGGCATGCTTCGTTTGCTCTACTTTTCTTCTTTGGACACATTTGGCATGGTTCTAGAACCCTCTTTAGAGATGTTTTTGCTGGTATTGATCCAGATTTGGATGCTCAGGTGGAATTTGGGGCATTCCAAAAACTTGGAGATCCAACTACAAAAAGACAAGCAGTCTGATGCAACATTGGTTTTTTTCTTTTAGTTTCTTTTCTGTATTACGATTTTATTTAATAGGTAGGGTACTGTAGGAATCTTGATTTAAATTGCTGCCGTTTTTTCGACTCTTTTTTGTTCTTTACCCGGAGGGATACTCCTAAGTAAACATAAACAAAACAGGTATGAAAGCTATAATTGTAAACCACGATCAAATTTATGGAAGCATTGGTTTATACATTTCTCTTAGTATCGACTTTAGGGATCATTTTTTTCGCTATTTTTTTTAGGGAACCGCCTAAAATTTCAACTAAAAAATGAAATAATTTTTCATTATCTTCATTGACGTAATAAGCCTCCAAATATTTGGAGGCTGATTACGTCAACTAGTCCCCGTGTTCCTCGAATGGATCTCTTAGTTGTTGAGAGGGTTGCCCAAAGGCAGTATATAGAGCATACCCAGTAAAACTTACAAGTAACCCAGATATAAAGATGGCGACTAGAGTTGCTGTTTCCATTATTATAATAGAATTGAAAGACCACAATGGATCTATGCTAAGATCGTTTATTTACAACGGAATGGTATACAAAGTCAACAGCTCGTAATGAATACAAAATAAGATTTATGGCTACACAAACTGTTGAAGATAGTTCTAGATCTGGTCCAAGAAGCACTACTGTAGGGAAGTTATTGAAACCATTGAATTCCGAATATGGTAAAGTAGCTCCGGGATGGGGAACGACCCCTTTGATGGGTGTTGCAATGGCACTATTTGCGGTATTCCTATCTATTATTTTGGAGATTTATAATTCTTCTGTTCTACTGGATGGAATTTCAGTGAATTAGACTGAGAAGAATCTTGAAGTTCTAGCTTTTCGTTCGATAAAAAAAAGTAAAGTATGTAGGTCTCAAATTTTATGTAGGTCTCAAATTTTTAGCCTATATCTCCTTTGGTAGTTCGACCGCGAAATTTTTTTCTGCATTGTATATTTCCGGAATATGAGTGTGTGACTTGTTAGAATTGACCCGATGTATAGTACAGAGAATGGGGTCTGTCATCTTTATCAAGGTGGTTTTACTTCGTCGGATATTCATTCGAGTATCTGGAGCACGAAATAGATCAAATAGATCACAAAGTTTTCGAACTATGATTCATACTTAATACTTAGACCTCGTAGCCGGACTTCTTTCCGTTCTATCTTATAAACTTTAATAAATCAAACTATTTTTCTGCTTTTAAACTCTTAGTTAGATCAAAGGACAAACGCTTCTTTTTATTTTATGTTTTTAATCATTATAGCTATTTTTTTGATTGAATAAGTGATGATCCAATGGTTCTCACTCAGTGAACTTTGGACTTTGAAGGTTTCATTGAATTATCGTGGTTCTCGTATGAATCTGAGGTTTCAATTAATTAGTTAAGTAGGGTCTTAACAAGAGAATTCCTATCAATAATAAAGAAAACAAGAAGAAATCCGCATTTCCATTCCATACAAATACCAAATACAAAAGACAATAAAGATAGGTAATCTAGAAGATTCAAGAGGCCTGTAACGATCAACACAACATAAAGACGTATGAGCTGACTTGATTTTTTGGCATTTAACCACAAAGAAGAGCTTTAGCATTTTGACTCTTTCATATCTTTAAATAATATTGAATGAGAGAGAAGTTTAAAACTTTATATTCCATATCCGTTTCAATCAGTATTTTGGTCTTTTTTTTGTTTGAGCTGTACGAGATGAAATTCTCATATACAGTTCTTGGAGGGGGAGGAACCTTGGTTTACCTATCTCAATAAAGTTTATGATTGGTTCGAAGAACGTCTTGAGATTCAGGCGATTGCAGATGATATAACTAGTAAATATGTTCCTCCGCATGTCAACATATTTTATTGTCTAGGAGGAATTACCCTTACTTGTTTTTTAGTACAAGTAGCTACGGGATTTGCTATGACTTTTTATTACCGCCCAACTGTTACTGAGGCTTTTGCTTCTGTTCAATATATAATGACTGAAGCTAACTTTGGTTGGTTAATCCGATCAGTTCATCGATGGTCGGCAAGTATGATGGTCCTAATGATGATCCTGCACGTATTTCGTGTATACCTCACCGGTGGTTTTAAAAAACCTCGCGAATTAACTTGGGTTACTGGTGTGGTTCTGGGTGTATTGACCGCATCTTTTGGTGTAACAGGTTATTCTTTACCTTGGGATCAAATTGGCTATTGGGCAGTAAAAATTGTAACAGGTGTACCTGACGCTATTCCGGTAATAGGCTCGCCTCTTGTAGAATTATTACGCGGAAGTGCTAGTGTTGGACAATCCACTTTGACTCGTTTTTATAGTTTACACACTTTTGTATTACCTCTTCTTACGGCCGTATTTATGCTAATGCATTTCCTAATGATACGTAAGCAAGGTATTTCTGGTCCCTTATAAATAATATAGATTCTAAATATTTTTCATTACTCAGTTATCTTATTACTTGGTGAAGGAACAATCGTATTTTATTGCTATAAATATGGATTATTAAAAAAATAAGACATGTATTTGGATACTTCCCTTCAACTTCACACTACAATATTGTATTATTTTTTTGACATAAAAAGTTGAAGGGAATTCTATGAAGAGAAAATGGATTATGGGAGTGTGTGACTTGAACTATTGATCGGTCCGTGCAGAAATATGACTTTATCTGCTACATTGGAATTCACAACCAAATGTGTCTTTGTTCCAACCACTGTGTAAGCCCCATACAGGGGATAGGCTGGTTCACTTGAAGAGAATCTTTTCTATGATCATACCCGACGATGTCGTGGATGAGTGGGCTCCGTAAAATCCAGTAGATTAAGGGATGGAACATAATCCTGATTATGTTTTTAGCTATTTTTTATAAAAAAAAAAAAAGAAAAAAATTATATAGTATGTAAATGCATTCATTTCCTCTGCATCGACTCGATTTATGATACTATCGGAGTGAATACAGGATCTAATGAAGAGTAGAGGGTAGACTTCATTAGTAACAAGTAAATCCTTTGTATTTGAAAAATCTCGATATAATTTTTGAGATT